GCTATAAAATATTGGATTTATTAGCATTGAGAAATTTGCCTAAAATTTCAATAGGGTTTGACAGGCTAATATTTTGAGAGTTGCGTGACAAGCCAAGTGGCCATGCACGTATATATATATAATGCGGATGGCTAATTCATATCTCAACTTGTTAGCCGGCACGCTCTCGAACCTTCCTTGGTTTCGGGGTTTGACAAGGATAACAGGATTTGCTGAGCGTAGGGGGTAGGGGGGTTTGTCGCGCAAAAACCAAAAAGGGGGGCATATATATAAGGATAAGTTGAAGAAGGAATAGATATGTTATGCACTTGAGTTATTAATATGTTATTCTTAAGTTATGTCTTTTAATAATTAACCTACTTTAACTCTAGCAAGGAATATGTTCAACCTTATATTACTGTTGTGCCTGCACTCTGAGATGCAAAATGAAAGGAAACCTAAAAAAGAGAACCCTATGCATATAAAAGAACGCCCGGCATGGTGGGTAACGAGGAGTATGTAATTACACCAGTAGCCATATGCCAGTATAGTTATCCGAATGGGGAAGTATTTCAGCCCTGTACGTGAGATAGAAGCCAAATGCAAGGAATAATTCAGTTATACCACCCCCTCAGTTTGTGTCCCTGATTCTATCAAGCATGATATGCATTAATTTAAGCTGGTTGGTGGTCTCTTACTACATTAATATGTTTTCTCGAAATGTTAGTTGGTTATTTCAAGGAAAGATTTGAGATCCATTTGTAGGGGATAAACCTATATCCCAGGTTAAATTAAATTATTTGTGAATTTTTGTAATTAGCTTTATGTACGTCTTAGATGTTAGTACTTGCTTTTAGGTTAAAATAATTGAATGGTGATAATACATATATATGTACCCATACGTGCATGCATAAGTGCATACACGTAATAATCCTCTGGTTACTTCCAGAAGATAGTTTAATTTAGAATTCTGGCTTTGGGAGCCAGGGGTGGGAGTTAAAATCTCCCTCTTCTGGGCGCTAGGGGGGAATTTAACCCCCGATCTTCGGATTACAAGACCGATGCTTTTTAGCTAAGCTACTAGGGCAAGCTCATTTTAGTGCTTTATTTTCCACTCAGCCTGATAGTGGAATAAGGACCAGGAAGAGGGCGAAATATAAGACGGATGCGATTTGGCCAATGATGACGTAAGGGTGCTCTACAGGTATGCCCCCAATTCATGTTAAGATGGCCATGTCTGCTACGAGTGTTCAGAATAGGAATTGAGTCAGCGGGCGGAACGTTAGTCCTCGTTGCTTTGAGGTGTGTAGAACCGGGACCACTAGTAGTACTAGAATTGAAAAGAGTAGTGCGAGAACGCCTCCTAGTTTATTAGGGATGGATCGTAAAATGGCGTAGGCAAAGAGGAAGTACCACTCTGGCTTGATGTGTGGAGGGGTTACTAGCGGGTTGGCAGGCGTGAAATTGTCTGGGTCACCTAGAAGGTTTGGGGAGAAAAGGGCCAACGATGTCAGAGCTAGTAGCATTAGTACAAACCCGAGGAGGTCCTTGTAAGAGAAATATGGATGGAAAGAAATCTTGTCCGCGTCGGAGTTCAGCCCCGCGGGGTTGTTTGATCCTGTCTCGTGGAGAAATAGGAGATGTAAGAGGGTTGCACCGGCAATGACGAATGGTAGTAGGAAGTGGAATGCAAAGAATCGAGTCAGGGTTGCACTGTCTACTGAAAACCCTCCTCAGATTCATTGCACAAGGGTGTCCCCCATGTACGGCACTGCCGACAGGAGGTTTGTAATTACCGTGGCACCCCAGAAGGATATTTGTCCTCAGGGGAGGACGTAGCCTACGAAGGCGGTCATCATAACTAGCAGCAGTAGGACTACCCCGATGTTTCAGGTTTCTTTGTAGAGGTAAGATCCGTAGTACAGGCCCCGGGCAACATGCATGTAGATGCAGATAAAGAAGAAGGATGCTCCGTTGGCGTGTAGATTTCGGATAAGCCAGCCGTAGTTTACGTCTCGGCAAATGTGGGTTACTGATGAGAAGGCTGTAGAAATGTCTGAGGTATAGTGTATAGCTAGAAATAGTCCGGTTAAGATCTGTGTAATCAAGCAGAGTCCTAGTAGGGATCCAAAGTTTCATCATACCGAGATATTAGATGGTGTTGGTAAATCGACTAGTGCATCGTTAGCGATTTTTATTAGAGGGTGAGTTTTTCGTAGGCTTGCCATTATTGTTCTTGTAGTTGAACTACAACGGTGGTTCTTCAAGTCATTGGTCTCGGTTAAAATCCGAGCAAGAATTATGACCTATTTTATGTTTATATTACTGGTAGCTTTAATTGTGGGGTTAATCGCAGTTGCTTCTAACCCCACGCCCTACTTTGCTGCCCTGGGCTTGGTAGTAGCAGCAGGGGTCGGGTGTGGAGTTTTAGTGGGGTCCGGGGGGTCTTTTCTGTCTCTGGTTCTCTTTCTAATTTACCTAGGGGGGATGCTCGTGGTGTTTGCTTATTCTGCAGCTTTGGCGGCCGAGCCCTTCCCAGAGGCTTGGGGAAGTCGCTCTGTTGCTGGGTATGTTGTGGTTTATTTGGTTGGGGTGGTTTTGATGGCGGGCATGTTTTGAGGGGGGTGATATGAGGGTTCTTGAGTTATTATCGATGGCTTAAAAGAGTTCTCCATGTTGCGGGGCGATGTCGGGGGGGTAGCTGTAATGTACTCTTTTGGGGGAGCCATGCTAGTTATCTGCGCCTGGGTGCTGCTGCTGACACTATTGGTAGTACTTGAGCTGACGCGTGGTCTGAGCCGCGGCACCTTGCGTGCCGTTTAAATAGTAGCCAGTAGGGCAGCCAGGGCCATAGTTAACAGGAAAATGGTTAAGTACGTTTTAATTATGCCCCGCTGAATATCACTAGTGATTTTCGATATTATTATTTGTGTTAGGGCTAACCCTTTTGGCCCGGAGATTTCGAACCACGTCTGGTCTAGCTTAGTGGCAATTGACTGGCCCAGGGCTAGATTTAGTTTTGGGGGGAGTCGGTGAATCATCGCTGGGAAGTATCCCAATATGTTTGAAAAATTGTGCAAGGGAATTGTGGGGGTGACTTTAACTTGTTTGTTGGTTATGGCCGTAAGTTCTATGGCCACCAGAAGTCCTGTGATGGTTACTATTAGGGCCGCTATTTTCAGGGCGAGGGGCATCGTCATCACGGGTGTCTTTGAGGGTAGGAAGTTAGAGGTAATGATAATTCCCGCAATAATGCTTCCCCAGGCAAGCCGTTTGATAGGGTTAATTACGAGTGGGTTGTTTTCGTTAATTGGGGAGAGGGGGAGAAACCGTGGGGTGCCCATGGTTACAAAGAATACGACCCGGAAGCTGTAGACTGCGGTAAAGGATGTGGCGATTAGTGTAAGGATGAGGGCTCAGGCGTTAAGGTGGGAGGTGTTTAGGGCCTCAATGATGGCGTCTTTTGAAAAAAAGCCGGCTAAAAATGGGGTCCCTGTCAATGCCAGGCTCCCGATTGTAAGGTAGGTTGATGTGGCGGGTATTAGGTTTTGTAGTCCGCCTATTTTTCGGATGTCCTGTTCGTCGTTTAGGCTATGAATAATTGATCCGGAGCATAAGAACAACATAGCCTTGAAAAAGGCATGCGTGCAAATGTGGAGGAAGGCCAGTTGTGGCTGATTTAGTCCAATTGTAACCATTATTAGGCCCAGCTGGCTGGATGTTGAGAAAGCTACAATTTTCTTGATGTCGTTCTGGGTTAGGGCGCAGGTGGCTGTGAATAGCGTGGTTAGGGCGCCAAGACAAAGACAAACTGTCAGTGCCAGCTCATTGTTTTCTATGAGGGGGTGAAGTCGGATTAATAAGAAGATGCCCGCAACAACTATGGTACTAGAGTGGAGTAGGGCGGATACTGGGGTGGGGCCCTCCATGGCAGAAGGGAGCCAAGGGTGTAGGCCAAATTGGGCCGATTTACCTGTGGCTGCAAGGATGAGGCCAATTAAGGGGACAGTTACGTCAAAGCTTTTTGATAAAAAGAAGATCTGTTGGATTTCTCACGAGTTAAGGTTTATTGCAAACCAAGCCATGCTTAGAATTAGTCCAATGTCCCCGACTCGGTTGTAGATTACGGCCTGAAGTGCCGCTGTGTTGGCGTCTGCTCGGCCATACCACCAGCCGATCAGCAGGAAGGATATAATGCCAACTCCCTCTCAGCCGATGAATAATTGAAATATGTTGTTGGCTGTGACCAGGGTAATTATGGCCACTAGAAAAAGTAGTAAATACTTGAAAAATCGGTTTATGTTTGGGTCGGAATGCATATACCAGAGTGCAAACTCTAAGATGGACCAGGTGACGTAGAGGGCGATAGGGGTGAAAATGAGGGAGTAGTGGTCAAACTTAAAGCTAATGTTTGTGTCGAATGTGTGGGTATTTATTCAGTGTCAGTTTGTGGTGACACTCTCTATTCCTTGGTCTAGAAAGATCACAAGCGGAAGGAGACTAACAAAGAATGCGGTGCTTACAGCAGTTTTGACCTGTGTGTTCGCCCACTCGGGGTCCTGGGGCTTTGGGTTTAGTGTTGTCAATAGGGGGAGCATAAGGATTGTAAGAACTAAAATAAGTGAGGAGGATATAATTAGGGTGGTTGAATTCATAGCTTCCACTTGGATTTGCACCAAGAGTTTTTGGTTCCTAAGACCAACGGATGAACTGTTATCCTTCAGAAGCGTGAGGAAGCCGCGGAGTTTAACCGCGGTGCATAAGGATTAGCAGTACTTATTGGTTTCCGTCCTTCCTTGGTGAGTAAGGAGGTTTTAACTCCCGTCTTTAGAATCACAATCTAATATTTTGGTTAAACTATACTTACTAGTAGCATCAGCCTCACATTAGTTCGGGTTTTGCCACAAGGAGAATTACTGGGACTAGGTGGAGGACTATTAATAGGTGCTCCCGGGTGTGAAATGGGGGGAGTTTCATAATGTGGCTTGGGGTTGGGCCTCGTTGAGATATAAGAAACATATATAGGGAGTAGCCGGCCGTAATTAGGGTCCCTGTCCCTGTTAGCGCAATGGTTCAGGGGGATCAGTTGAAGAGGGTCGTAATAATCATAAGCTCCCCTATCAGGTTTGGGAGGGGGGGTAGTGCTAAGTTAGCAAGATTAGCAATAAATCATCATACTGCCGTGAGTGGAAAGATTATTTGTAGTCCTCGTGCAAGAATTATGGTTCGGCTGTGGGTCCGCTCATAGGCCGTGTTGGCCAGGCAGAATAGCATTGAGGATACTAGCCCGTGGGCAATTATTAGGATGATTGCCCCTGAAAACCCTCATGGGGTTTGGATTAAAATGCCTCCTGCTACAAGGCCTATATGGCTGACAGACGAGTAGGCGATCAGTGACTTAAGATCTGTTTGCCGTAAGCAGATGGACCCGGTCATAATAATGCCCCATAGTGCTAGAACAATAAATGGGTAGACTAGTTCTTTCGAGAGGGGGTCTAACATAATCATCATTCGTATTATGCCGTAACCTCCTAGTTTAAGAAGGACTGCCGCTAGTACTATAGAACCTGCAACTGGGGCTTCTACATGGGCTTTTGGGAGCCAAAGGTGGACACCATACAGTGGTATTTTTACTAGAAATGCAATTAGGCAGCCTGCTCACCAGATCTTATGTCCCCAGGAGTTAAGTATAAGTGGTTGGGAGTATTGAATCACCAGTATGGAGAGGGTCCCTGTGGACTGCTGGAGCAGGAGGAGTGCGACGAGGAGGGGCAAAGAGCCCGCTAATGTATAGAAGAGGAAGTAGGTCCCTGCATTTAGGCGCTCCGTCTGATTGCCTCACCGGGTGATAATAATTAAGGTTGGAATGAGCGTGGCTTCAAACATAATATAAAACATGATAATCTCAGTGGAGCCGAATGCTATAATTAAGAAGGTTTGTAGTGAGGCTAGGAGCGTAATATATAGGCGTTGTCGGCTAATTGGTTCGGGGTTAATGTGGTTTTGGCTGGCTAGAATTATTAGTGGAAGAAGTCAGCATGTTAATACTAGAAGGGGGGTTGACAGGGGGTCTGTGGCTAGGTAGGAATTGGATGCGGCTCACCCGACTTCTGATGTCCACATTAACCATGCTAGGCTAACTAGGGCAATTAGGAGACTGTGGCCAGTAGTGGCTGTTCACAGCCATTTTGGGGAGACTAGCCAAATTGTTGGGAATAGCATGATCGTGGGAATTAATACTTTTAGCATTGTAGGAGGTTGAGGTTTTGTAGGCGGTCCGTTCCGTGGGTGCGGGCGGTGGCTACCAGAAGTGCGAGGCCTGTACTTGCTTCGCAGGCGGAAAAGGCTAGTAGGAGCATGGGGGCTGTGGAGAAGCTTGTTGACTCAAATTGTAGGGCTCACAGGGCTAATGCAATGAATAGAGATAATATTATCCCTTCTAGGCAGAGGAGGGCGGAGAGTAGGTGGGTTCGGTGAAATGCTAGTCCTATTAGTCCTAAAATAAATGCTGAGCTAAAGCTAAAGTGTACTGGTGTCATAAGGGGGTCGTGGACTCACACCACAATTTTCTGAGCCGAAATCAGAGGTCTTGTTTTGGACTAACTCCCTATTCTGCTCATTCTAGGCCTCCTTGGGTTCATTCATAGATTAGTCCGAGAGTTAATAAGATTAGAACTGTAGTTGCTCAAAAGAAGGTGCCTGTGGGGTCGTGAAGTTGGTCCCCCCAGGGGAGGGGAAGAAGAAGCGCGATTTCCAGATCAAATAAGAGGAATAAGATAGCTACTAGAAAGAATCGTAGGGAAAAGGGGAGCCGTGCGGATCCTAGGGGGTCAAACCCACACTCATAGGGGGAGAGTTTTTCTGCATCTGGGTTTATTTGGGGCAGTCAGAAGGATACGACTGCTAGGACTGAGGACAGGGCCAGTGTAATAATAAGAATGGTTGTAATTAAGTTCATTATCTTTCCCTGGGGTTTAACCAAGACTAAATGATTGGAAGTCACTTGTACTAACTTTAATACTAGAAAGATATGAGCCTCATCAGTAGATGGATACGTAGAGGAATAGTCAAACTACGTCGACAAAGTGTCAATATCAGGCGGCGGCTTCAAAGCCGAAGTGGTGCTCAGATGTGAAGTGGTATTGAATTTGGCGGAGAAGGCAGACGGCCAGGAAAGAGGACCCAATAATTACGTGTAGTCCGTGGAACCCTGTGGCTACGAAGAAGGTGGAGCCATAGACCCCGTCTGCAATTGTGAAAGGTGCTTCATAATATTCCATGGCCTGTAGTGCGGTAAAGTATAGGCCTAGTAAGATTGTAAGCGCGAGAGACTGAATAGCCTGCTTTCGTTCTCCTTCCATGATGCTGTGGTGGGTTCATGTGACTGTTACTCCGGATGCTAGGAGTACGGCTGTGTTCAAGAGGGGCACCTCAAAGGGGTCCAGCGTGGTAATTCCCGTTGGGGGTCAACACCCTCCTAGCTCGGGGGTAGGGGCGAGGCTTGAGTGGTAAAAAGCTCAAAAGAATCCGAGGAAGAAGAAGACCTCGGACGTAATAAACAGGATTATTCCGTAGCGCAGGCCTTTTTGTACTGGGGGCGTGTGGTGGCCTTGGAAAGTGCCTTCTCGGATAATGTCACGTCACCATTGGAATATTGTAAGAAGCAGCAGAATTAGTCCTAGGGTTATTAGTGTTGTCGAGTGGAAGTGAAACCAGATTGCTAGGCCGGACGTTATTAGTAGAGCACCGACGGCTCCGGTTAGGGGTCATGGGCTGGGATCAACCATGTGATATGCATGTGCTTGGTGTGCCATTAAACGTTTTCTTGTAGGTAGAGGCTTAGGAGTAGAACGAATACATAAGCTTGAATCATTGCCACGGCAACCTCAAGTAGCGTGAGGAGAAATAACACGGCGGCGGTCAAGATCGCCACTGTGGGCATTATCGGCATTAGTACAAATACAGCGGTGGCAATAAGTTGAATTAGTAAGTGGCCCGCAGTCAGGTTGGCTGTAAGTCGAACCCCCAGCGCTAATGGGCGAATAAATAGGCTAATTGTTTCGATGATGATTAATACGGGAATCAGGGGGATTGGGGTTCCCTCTGGGAGGAGGTGTCCGAGAGCAACTGTTGGCTGATTTCGTATTCCAATAATTACGGTGGCTAGTCATAGTGGCACCGCGAACCCTATGTTTAGTGAGAGCTGCGTGGTTGGTGTAAAGGTGTATGGGAGAAGGCCTAGTATGTTAATGGTAATGAGAAATACTATCAGGGAGGCGAATAGCAACGCTCACTTGTGTCCCCCTACATTTAGGGGTATAAGCAGTTGGTTAGTGAACCGGTTAATAAATCATGTTTGGAGGGTAATAAGTCGGTTGTTTAATCATCGAGAGGGGGGAGTTGGAAACAGTATTCACGGTAGAGCAATTGCGATGGCAATAAGTGGGACTCCTAGGAAGGAGGGACTTGCAAATTGGTCAAAAAAGCTCATTATCATGGTCAATCTCAAGGCTCAGTTTTGTGTTTTTCTTCGCTTATAGGGGCAGGTTCATTCGGTGTTGTGTGATTTAGGACTTTAGTTGGGATAATGGTGAGGAAGATAACTCATGAGAACACTAGAATAGCAAATCAGGGGCTGGGGTTTAGTTGGGGCATTTCACTAGAGGTGGTCGGTAGTCACCAAACTTTGGCTTAAAAGGCCAACGCTTTGTCCAATAATTAGCTTTCTAGTGAGGCGTCTTCTAGTATTAGTGAGGATCAGCTTTCAAAGTGCTCTAGCGGGACGGCTTCAACTACGATGGGTATAAAGCTGTGGTTGGCCCCGCAGATTTCAGAGCATTGTCCATAGAATACGCCGGGGCGCGAGGCAATGAAGGCAGTTTGGTTTAGTCGCCCGGGGACTGCGTCTATTTTTACGCCTAAAGAGGGAACGGCTCAGGAGTGTAAGACATCTTCTGCGGAGACTAGAACCCGTACTGGTGACTCCATTGGGACTACCATCCGGTGGTCTGTCTCTAACAGCCGGAAATGGCCGGGTGCGAGGTCTTGAGTCGGGATTATGTAGGAGTCAAAGCCCAGGTCCTCGTAGTCTGTGTACTCGTAGCTTCAATATCATTGATGTCCTATGGCTTTAATCGTTAGGTGGGGGTCGTTAATTTCGTCTATAAGGTAAAGGATTCGAAGTGACGGGAGAGCAATCAGAACTAGGATTACAGCCGGTAGGATGGTCCATACAATTTCGATTTCTTGGGAGTCTAAGATGTATTTATTGGTGAGTTTGGTTGAAACCATTGCAATAATAATATAAAGTACGAGGGTGCTAATTAAAAACACGATTATTAGGGCGTGGTCGTGGAAGTGAAGAAGTTCTTCTATAACGGGTGACGCCGCGTCTTGGAATCCTAGTTGTGTGGGATGTGCCATTAAGCTTAGGGCTTAAGACATGCAGGGATTTAACCTGCAATTTCACCTTGACAAGGTGATGTAATTTGCATTTTACTAATGTCTTTAGAAGAAAGTGACAGAGTGGTTATGTGACTGGCTTGAAACCAGTATATGGGGGTTCAATTCCTCCCTTTCTCGTTAGTTTGATTGAACTTGAACAAATGCTGGCTCTTCGAAGGTGTGGTATGGTGGAGGGCAGCCATGAAGTCACTCTACGTTTGTTATGGTTAGTTCTACTGAGGATACTTCCCGCTTGGCGGCGAAGGCTTCTCAAAGAATGAACAAGAATATAATTACTGCCACCAGAGAAATGAGTGACCCAATAGACGACACTGTATTTCAGAGGGCGTAGGCGTCGGGGTAGTCAGAATACCGTCGTGGTATTCCCGCTAGCCCAAGGAAGTGCTGTGGGAAAAATGTTAGGTTAACACCAATAAATATTACTCCAAAATGGATTTTCGTTCAGGTGTCGTTTAGTGTATATCCTGTAAACAGGGGGAATCAATGAACAAAGGCAGCTATAATAGCAAACACAGCACCCATTGATAACACGTAGTGGAAGTGGGCAACTACGTAGTATGTGTCGTGAAGTACGATGTCAAGCGATGAGTTGGCTAGAACAATTCCTGTTAATCCGCCCACCGTAAAGAGGAAAATAAACCCAAGGGCCCATAGCAGGGGCGTCTCTCATTTAATAGAGCCTCCGTGGAGGGTTGCAAGCCAGCTAAATACCTTGACACCTGTTGGGATAGCAATAATTATTGTAGCAGATGTAAAGTAGGCACGAGTGTCTACGTCCATTCCTACAGTAAACATGTGATGGGCTCAAACAATGAAGCCAAGGAGGCCAATGGCTATTATGGCTCAAACCATCCCTATGTACCCAAATGGTTCTTTTTTGCCGGCGTAGTAGGCCACGACGTGGGAAATAATGCCAAATCCGGGTAAAATAAGAATGTAGACTTCGGGGTGACCAAAGAACCAGAATAGGTGCTGGTACAGGATTGGGTCTCCTCCCCCTGCGGGGTCAAAGAATGTGGTGTTTAGATTCCGGTCTGTTAGAAGCATTGTGATCCCTGCAGCCAGGACGGGCAGTGACAGAAGAAGGAGCACGGCTGTCACAAGTACGGCCCATACGAACAAGGGTGTTTGGTATTGGGAAATGGCTGGGGGTTTTATATTAATAGTTGTAGTAATAAAATTAATTGCCCCCAGAATTGATGAGACACCTGCTAGGTGGAGGGAGAAAATTGTTAAGTCCACTGATGCCCCTGCGTGGGCGAGGTTGCCTGCAAGTGGCGGATATACTGTTCACCCTGTCCCAGCTCCGGCCTCTACACCAGAAGAGGCTAGAAGAAGTAGGAATGACGGGGGTAGAAGTCAAAAGCTTATGTTATTTATTCGCGGGAATGCTATGTCGGGTGCCCCAATTATTAGTGGCACGAGTCAGTTCCCAAATCCTCCGATGAGAATCGGTATTACTATAAAGAAAATCATTACGAAGGCATGGGCAGTAACAATGACGTTGTAGATCTGATCATCGCCTAGGAGTGATCCGGGTTGGCTTAGCTCGGCTCGAATAAGGAGGCTTAAAGCAGTCCCCACTATTCCGGCTCAGGCACCAAATACAAGATAAAGGGTGCCAATGTCTTTGTGGTTCGTAGAAAAGAATCAGCGCGTAATTGCCACAGGTAGGGTAGCCGAGCGTTTAGGCGGTGGGTTGTAGCCCCGAAGACAGAGGTTTAAGTCCTCTCCTTATCACAGCCCCGTGGTGAAGAAGCACGCTGGATTGCAAATCCGGAGACGTAGAGTAACACTCTGCCGGGGCTTTTTCCCGCCTTACTAGGCTACGGCGGGAAAAGTAGATGGATGCTCGCTGGCTTGAGCACTTAGCTGTTAACTAAGAGTTTGTAGGATCGAGGCCTTCCCATCTAGCAAGGCCTTAGTTTAATAAAAACATCTGATTTGCAATTAGAAAATGCAAGATAGAGTCTTGTAGGTCTTATCAGGGACTAGAAGATTTTCACTTCTACTTAGAGCTTTGAAGGCTCCCGGTCTTATGTTATCCTAAGTCCCTAAGTGACTAATATCACAAAAGCCGGGGTTAGGGGGAGGAGGCCCAATGCGATTGTGGTAGATAGGGCCAGTGGCAGCGAGGACTGGGCTGTTTGGGTTCGTCAAGGGGTGATCGAGTTGCCTGTGTTTGGGGAGATAGTGAGGGTCATTGCGTAGCAAAGTCGGAGGTAGAAGTACAGGCTAAGGAGAGCGGCGAGGGCCATGATCGTGGCGGTAATGGGCAGCCCTTGTTTTGCAAGCTCTTGCAGAATTAACCATTTTGGCATGAACCCGGTAAGGGGCGGAAGTCCCCCTAGTGATAGTAATACTAGGGCAGTTGTTGTTGCTAAGACCGGGCTATTAGATCAGACTATTGCTAATGTTCCAATTTTTGTGGTGGCTGAGGTCTTCAGGGTGAGGAAGGCTGCGGATGTTATAAAGATGTAGGTTCCTAGTGCAACAAGTGTGAGGTGAGGGGCGTATTGTAGGACAATAATTATTCAACCCATGTGGGCGATGGAGGAGTAGGCCAGAACTTTTCGTAGTTGGGTTTGATTTAGTCCCCCTCAGCCCCCGGCGAGTGTGGACATTAGTCCGAGTGCCGTGAGTAGAAGGGGGTCAATGGCTTGTGCTGTTTGAATAATCAGGGCAAGGGGGGCTAGCTTTTGCCAGGTCGACAAAATTAGTCCTGTTAAGAGATCTAGTCCCTGCAAAACCTCTGGCATTCAAAAGTGTATTGGTGCTAGACCAATTTTTAGTGCGAGGGCAGTAATCACTATCGTGCTGGCAATAGGGTTTGACATATTATTCATATCTCACTCTCCTGTAATTCAGGCATTTGTTGTGCTTGCAAATAGAATTATGGCCGCTGCAGTGGCTTGGGTCAGGAAGTATTTTGTAGTTGCTTCTACTGCCCGGGGGTGGTGGTGCTGCGCTATCAAGGGGACAATCGCTAGGGTATTAATTTCTAGTCCTATTCAGGCCAGTAACCAGTGAGAGCTGGCAAAGGTGAGGGTAGTACCTAGTCCCAGGCTGGATAGGAGGATTATAAGTACGTAGGGGTTCATTGATGGAGGAGGGACTCTAACCGTCATGTTCGGGGTATGGGCCCGAAAGCTTTATTAGCTGACCCCATCTTAGAAAGTGGTGTAGAGGAAGCACTAAGAGTTTTGATCTCTTGGGCATGGGTTCGACCCCCTTCTTTCTAAGAACTGAGGGGATTTTAGCCCCTATTAGCCACTCTATCAAAGTGGTCCCTAGGCATTCGGGCACAGTTCCTGGGCTATAGCTGTGGTGGAAGACCCGCTAGTGCAATCGGAAGGGCGATATGCCACAGTACGAGGGCTAGGGTAAGAGGAAGGAAGTTTTTTCAAACCAGGTGCATAAGTTGGTCATATCGGAATCGGGGGTAAGAGGCTCGTACTCAGAGGAAAACAACTGATAAGAGAGCGGCCTTAGCCATGAGGCTAATCGTCGTTAGTTCAGGGGCACTGGGGAAGTGGGCGGCCCCTAGGAACAACACTGCGGATAGAGTATTTATCAGTAGGATGTTTGCGTACTCTGCCAGGAAGAACAGGGCGAAAGGTCCTCCTGCATACTCCACGTTGAAGCCGGAGACTAATTCTGACTCCCCTTCTGTTAGGTCGAATGGGGCTCGATTCGTTTCTGCCAGGGTGGAGATGTATCACATCGCGGCCAGGGGTCAGGCAGGGGCTAGCAGTCAGATGCTTTCTTGGGCTGTATTAAACGTTTGGAGGGTGTAGCCCCCTGAAAAAATGATTACTGATAGAAGAATGAGCCCTAGGCTAACCTCATACGAGATTGTCTGGGCAACTGCCCGCAGGGCTCCAATCAGGGCGTACTTTGAATTTGATGCCCATCCTGAGCCAAGAATGGAGTAGACTGCGAGGCTGGACAGGGCTAGAATAAAGAGGACTCCAAGGTTCAGGTCAACGACCGGGTAGGGTATTGGCATAGGTGCTCAAAGGGTTATGGCCAGGGTGAGGGCTAGGATAGGGGTTGCCAAGAATAGAAATGGTGAGGATGTAGACGGGCGGACGGGCTCCTTAATAAATAGCTTTACGCCATCAGCAATGGGTTGTAGGAGCCCGTAGGGTCCTACCACATTAGGCCCTTTTCGCAGCTGTATGTATCCAAGCACCTTCCGCTCAAGCAAGGTAAGGAATGCTACCGCAAGCAGAACTGGTACGATGTAGGCCAGGGGGTTGATTAAGTGGTTTATTAGAGTGTTCAGCATAAACTGGGAAGAGGATTTGAACCTCCGGTTTAAAGGGCTTAGGCCTTTCGCAATTTACCATGCTCTGCCACCCCAGTATGTCCTTATTTTGGACGGCAGGGGTTTGGGCCCTCCCTTTACTTAATTTATTTGGTTTCATTAATTAGGGGTGGGGCGTACTTTAAGTATGGGCCCCTCTTTTCCGATCCTTTCGTACTAGGAAAAGTAGCGCTACAGATAGAAACTGACCTGGATTGCTCCGGTCTGAACTCAGATCACGTAGGACTTTAATCGTTGAACAAACGAACCCTTAATAGCGGCTGCACCATTAGGATGTCCTGATCCAACATCGAGGTCGTAAACCCCCTCGTCGATATGGACTCTGGGAGAGGATTGCGCTGTTATCCCTAGGGTAACTTGGTTCGTTGATCGGCCGCTGAGGCCGGATCATTTATGGTCAGATGTTCTGTGGCTTAGAGATGTCCCTCTTAGTTTTAGGGGTTTACCCATTCCACTCGGAGGCTGGTTTTTCCTCCGCGGTCGCCCCAACCGAAGGTAAAATTTCATCTTCCACTAAGTTTTTGCTTTCTACTAAGTCGTTTAACGTGGTTGAATTTTGTACCTTAAGCTCCAAAGGGTCTTCTCGTCTTGTACTATTATACCCGCTTCTGCACGGGTAGATCAATTTCACTGACCAGAAGGGGGAGACAGTTAAGCCCTCGTTTGGCCATTCATACAGGTCTCTATTTAAAAGACAAGTGATTGCGCTACCTTTGCACGGTCAAAATACCGCGGCCGTTGAACCCGTAGTCACTGGGCAGGCTGGACCTCCTATACTTAATAGTTGCAGGAGGCGATGTTTTTGGTAAACAGGCGAGGCTTGTGTTTGCCGAGTTCCTTCCCTTTCTTTTAGTCTTTCCTCTAGATAGCACTCCAGTGTGGGGTTAACGATGGTTCATTTGTGAGGTTTTCTTGATTTTTTTGCTGTTCACAGTGCCCTCTTTGTTTGGGCTCGTTAATCTCCAGTGGTTTGTCCGATCTGGTTTACACCTGTGCTGGGAGAAGATCGGGTCTTCTTGTTACTCATTTTAGCATAATTTCTTCCATGTTGGCATGGACTAGCCTGATATTTATAGGGAAATAAGATTTTTTATCAGTATAATAAACTTTCTTCTGCCTGAGCTTTAACGCTTTCTGCTTAGGTGGCTGCTTTTAGGCCCACTAGAACAGGGTGTTTTGTATATTGTGATCTTTATTCTCCTGTGAAGGTTGTATCCTTTGTTATAGGGGCTGTACCCCCTTTAACTAACTCCCGTGCATATCCCTTGGTACCTTAGGTAAAGTATTTTTGGTTCGGGGTACATGGGGCTGAACTTCTATCCACTTCTCAGGCAACCAGCTATCACCAGGTTCGGTAGGTCTGTCACTTCTACCCGGAGCTCCTCCCACTCTTTTGCCACAGAGACGGGTTAGCCCTAAATTATATAGGCTGTCTCGGGGTAGCTCACCTGGTTTCGGGGTGTCAAACTAAAGGTCTCTTTGCTTGAGGGTACTGGCTAAATCATGATGCAAAAGGTACAAGGTTTAGTCTTTGTTTCTTGGTGCTTATATGGGTTGTTTCACTTCTCTTTCAGCTTTCCCTTGCGGTACTTTCTCTATTGCTTCTGTTGAACCTTTTCTGTCTCCCATACTCAGGTAAAAAAATGGTTTAGTTTTTAGTGTTGGGCTTTGTCTTGTTATGAACATTGTCAGTTTATATTAGTGGTTTAGCTAGCTGTTTGGCTCAGGGCGACCCAACTTGCATGGGTGTCTTCTCGGTGTAAGTGAGATGCTTGGCTAGCTCAGCCACGTCCTGAATTTAATCCAAGTGCACCTTCCGGTACACTTACCATGTTACGACTTGCCTCCCCTTGTCAGTGCTTTGTTGTTATGTATCTTTATTGCGTTTCGACAGGGGAGAGTGACGGGCGGTGTGTACGCGCCTCAGAGCCGGGTTCAAAAGGACACTCTGTTTCCTTTTTACTACTAAATCCTCCTTCAAGCACTATTTCATGTTGCATTATTCGTAGTGTTCTATTATAGAAAATGTAGCCCATTTCTTCCCGCTTCGTGCGCTACACCTCGACCTGACGTTCTGGGTTGTGCCCATTTTGCTTACTTTTATTGCCTTCACAGGGTAAGCTGACGACGGCGGTATATAGGCTGGGGTGGCTAGAAGTGGTGAGGTTTAACGGGGGTTATCGGTTCTAGAACAGGCTCCTCTAGGGGGGTCTAAGGCACCGTCAGGTCCTTTGGGTTTCAAGCTAATGCTCGTAGTACCCGGGCGAACGTCTAATTGTAGTTGGACGTTTAGGTTTATGGCTGAGCATAGTGGGGTATCTAATCCCAGTTTGTTCCTCAGCTTTCGTGGGGTCAGGTGGGCTTTGCTAAAGCTACTTTCGTGGGGATGGGCTTCGGACACCTAGAAGCGTATGACGGCCAAAGGGCCATTTGGCTTTATTGTTGTGCTTTCCTTAACCACCCTTTACGCCGTAGTGTTATCAACTAGGGCCTCTCGTTTAACCGCGGTGGCTGGCACGAGTTTTACCGGCCCTCTTAGCCCTGACTGAGTCAAGTTTTCACTTATGGCTTAATGTTTATCACTGCTGAACTCCCTTGGGGGTGTGGCTTGGCTAGGCGTCTTGGGCTAAGTCTTGTGCCTGATGCCCGCTCCTCGTCCCCGGGCAGGGGATTGAGGGCATATTCACGGGGCTGCGGAGACTTGCATGTGTAAGTTGGGCTAGAGCTGATAGTAAGGTCGGGACCATGCCTTTGTGCATGCGGAGCTTCTCAGGGCCCATCTTAACATCTTCAGTGTTATGCTTTGTATTAAGCTACGCTAGC